TTTTTGCTCGAATAGGTCGTGAATTTTTCTAGGACAGTATTAAAGATCTCATCGAAAACTTACAGCAGCTTGCCAAACAAAAGCTAAGAGAAAAAAGAGCACAGGGATTACTGGCATAACATCCACGATTGGATTCAAAAAAGCGTAGGCCTCGGGCAATTTGGCGAAGAAAAGACTGCTTGAATAAAAGGAAGAATTAAGACAGATACAGACCATACTAAAGATATTAAGCATAACAAAGATTTTTTTCTTGAATGAAGCTAATTATATTTTGATTGAGTTATAAAAATTATATTTTGATTAAGTTATTAATATATTATTGATATAAAATTATTGATATAAAAATCAATAAAGTATAAAAAAAAAATGAATAAAGTAAGGTAGACCAAAAAACCCTTCTTTTAAAATTTTTTAAAATTCACCCAATCAAAAATTTTTTAATTCTCAAATCAAAAAAGAATAGAATAAATCATACTTTCATACAATATCTTAATTGAATTATATATTATGATCAATAAATTCAGTTTCATTCTAATTCTATATATACGCGTATCAAAATCCTAGCAACAACCTAATCTATTTCATAGATATTTTAACTGGAATTGACGAACAACCAATACTAATATTAATATTAATGTCTAGTAGGGTCGAATAGAAATGAAATGGGGCGTGGCCAAGCGGTAAGGCAACGGGTTTTGGTCCCGCTATTCGGAGGTTCGAATCCTTCCGTCCCAGAGCCTACTCATTATATATTTTATTATATATCATAATAATTCCTTCTTGAACAATCTTCTGTTTATAATAAATGTGATTCTTGTTTCTTATTTGTAATGATTCTTCTCTAAATCATATTCACAAATTTGATCGAGTTCAAATAACACGCAGATGTAATTGATAATTGAATCTATGTGTGATCCAGGAAAGATGGGGACATAATATGGATTTATCTTTCTTATGATGATAAAATTTCTGATAAAATGCGGTCCTTACTGTAAAACTTTATTCAAATAATGATATCGAGATAGGCTTTTTTTTCAATTAAATCTTTTTAATGATTTCTTATGAGTCTTTAGTACTCGAAGAAATGTCTTATGAGTCTTTAGTACTCGAAGAAGTGTAAGATTGGTGAATCCATCCTATCGAGTCACTTGAGGATCTCGATGCAAAACGAACTTAGTACCGACCGAAGCAATGACTATTCATGATTCCATAATTGAATCAATTACATACCGGTTACAAACTAAAGGAAAGGAATGTTATGGTAAAACTTCGTTTGAAACGATGTGGTAGAAAGCAACGTGTGACTTGACGGACATGATCCGCTGTGGATTCTTACATTCACCATTTTCTATTATATAGAAAGGTGCTCTTGGCTCGACATCGTTTGGTCTGTTACACACTAGAACCCACATTTTTTATTGGGTTGGGATGTAAAATGTAAATAGTACATGGTGGAGCTCGAGTAGAAAGTATTGATTCATTTCTCAGGGGCAAGGATCTAGGGTTAGTGCCAATCAATAAGTTGGAACAACTTCGTAAATATGTAAATATATTTTCGATATAGAAATAGAAAGGATCCAATTCGAGCAAGTTTCAAATACAAAAGTAAAGTTTGTTGGAATTGGTAAAACTCTTTCGATCAAAATAAAAAGTGTATCGCGCGGAAATCAATCGTTCATATGATTCTTTGATAGAAAAAAAAATGGTATGTTGCTGCCATTTTGAAATGATTAAAGATCACCGAAGTAATGTCTAAACCCAATGATTCAAGGCAAAGATAAAGGATTTTGGAACAAGGAAATACCCTTTTCAATTGTCTCAACAACTAGATCAGAATGAAGAATCAAAATAGATTCTAAAAAGGAAAAACAAAAAAGGGGGGTTAGAGACCACTCAATAAATAAAATGCCTAAAGGTTTTCCTTTGAGTTATTTGAGAGTTATCCAACTTGAGTTAGGGGGGTATAAATGATTTCTTTTTCGGGAAATCTTTTTCGGGAAAAAAGAAGAAAAAAGGACTTAAATCATAGTCTAATTGATTTGATGATTTTATAGAGCTGTTTTTCATTAGAATTCTATACAGAGACATAACTTTGAATCAAATCATTTTTCTCGAGCCGTATGAGGCGAAAACTTCTTATACGTTTCTAAGGGGGGTATTGTTTATCTACACCTATCCCAATGGGCCATTTATCGAATCGTTGCAATTGATGTTCGATCCCGAAGAGAAGGAAGAGATCTTCGGAAAGTTGGTTTTTATGATCCGATAAAGAATCAGACCTATTTAAATGTTTCTGCTATTTTATATTTCCTTGAAAAAGGCGCTCAACCTACAGGAACTGTTCATGATATTTCAAAGAAGGCGGGGGTTTTTACGGAACTTTGCCTTAACCAAACGAAATTAATGAAATAAAAAAAACAGGGGATTAAGCTTTCTTAGTCTACTTATATTGCCTATTGATTGAATAAACTCGAGATTTTTTCCTACGTCTTCTTTTTCCTTAATTTATTCTTCCATTTACACCCTTTTTTTGTATTTTTTTGTATCTATATAAATTATTTATGTAGTGCCAATCCAACATAAGCCCTTACTTTGTAAGTTTGTATTATATTTAGTTTAATTTTTTTTTTTTTTTCTATTATTAATTCAATTTAAATTATTTAAATTGAATTATTGAATTAATGGATTCTTTTGTTTTCTTCATTGTATTCTTTTATCAACATTCATATTGACAACAGTATATCAAACAAATATAATCTGATCGTGGGGAAATGGATCTATTTATCTCCATTCCATAAGTTTGGTTTTTTACTTCATTCAAATGATGGGTTTCTTGGGTTTGCTGCGATACAAGAAGTCTTTTTGATTGAAAATATTAAATATATATATATATATTTAATATATAATTTCATTTTGTTTTATGTTCAGATAGAAATTAGAAATTTTTCTATTTCATTTATTGCTAATTTAATGTTTTGATTGTGTCGTGCAATTTAATCTTTTTTTTATTTATTTGATTCCGATTGTATCTACACATCCTAATTATTTTATTTGGGTTGCTAACTCAACGGTAGAGTACTCGGCTTTTAAGTGCGGCTAGCATCTTTTACACATTTGTATGAAGCAAGTGATTCGTCTATACCATCGGTAGAGTTTGTAAGACCACGACTGATTCTGAAAGAAATGAATGGAAAAAATAGCATGTCGTATCAGTGGAGAATTCTGAGAATATTTCATTCTTATCCGATCGGTCCAAAACCTTGTTTGAATTCGTGGCGCGGAACAAAATAAATTCAAAGTTTGGTTGAGTAAATAAATGGATAGAGCCCTGCGGCCCCAATATTATTATAAGATAAGGAAATAAGGAAACAAAAAAAGCAACGAGCTTCTGTTCTTAATTTGAATGCTTGATTTTCCGATCTAATTAGACGTTAAAAATTTATTAGTGCCTGGTGCGGGAAAGTCTTTTCCCATAAGTGGATTTTCCGTTTTTTTTTAACGAGTCCTAATTATTAGCTATTCTCCATTATGGGATTATGGGGTGGAGATGAATGTGTAGAAGAAGCAGCATATTGATAAAGAGATTTTTTTCCAAAATCAAAAGAGCGATTGGCTTGAAAAAAATAAATAAAAAAAAAAAGATTTATAATTAATTATCTTGTTATCCTATCTTGTTATCCTATAAGGAACATAAACAATTAGATGGAAAAAGAGAAGATAGAGAATCCGTTAATGAATTTAACCTGTTTCCGAGGTATCTATTCTTTTCTTACTATAATACCTTGTTTTTACTGTATCGTACTATGTATCATTTGATAACCCAATAAAATAAACCCCCTGCCCTTGGTTCAAATCTAATTTCAAATGGAAGAATTTCAAAGATATTTAAAACTAGATAAATCTCGGCAACATGACTTCCTATACCCACTTATCTTTCGGGAGTATATTTATGCACTTGCTGGTTTAAATAGATCCATTTTGTTGGAAAATGTAGGTTATGACAATAAATCTAGTTTACTAATTGTAAAACGTTTAATTCCTCGAATGTATCAACAGAATCATTTGATTATTTACACTAATGATTCTAACCAAAATCCATTTTTTAGGTACAACAAGAATTTGTATTTTCAAACGATATCAGAGGGACTTGTAGTTATTGTGGAAATTTCATTTTCCCTACGATTAGTATCTTCCTTAGAAAGGTCAGAAATAGTAAAATTTCATAATTTACGATCAATTCATTCAATATTTCCTTTTTTCGAGGACAAATTCTCACATTTTAATTATATGTCAGCTGTACTAATACCCTACCCCATCCATCTAGAAATTTTGGTTCAAATTCTTCGCTACTGGGCGAAAGATGCCTCTTCTTTGCATTTATTGCGGCTCTTTCTCCATGAGTATTGTAATTGGAACAGTCTTATTACTCCAAAGAAATCTATTTCCATTTTTTCAAAGAGTAACCTAAGATTCTTCTTGTTCCTATATAATTCTCATGTATGTGAATACGAATCCATCTTTTTTTTTCTTCGTAACCAATCTTCTCATTTACGATCAACATCCTCTCGGATTCTTTTTGAACGAATGTATTTCTATGGAAAAATAGACCTTTTTTCAAAAGTTTTTGCTAATGCTTTTCAGGCCATCTTGTGGTTATTGAAAGATTCTTTCATGCATTATGTTAGATATCAAGGAAAATTCATTTTGGTTTCAAAAGATACACCTCTTCTGATGAATAAATGGAAGTATTACCTTGTCATTTTATGTCAATGTCATTTTTATGCGTGGTCTCAACCGGAAAGGGTTTATATAAACCAATTATCCAAATATTCTCTCAACTTTTTGGGCTATCTTTCAAGTGTGCGACTAAACCTTTCATCGGCGGTACGGAATCAAATGCTGGAAAAGTCATTTATAATAGATAATACTATGAAAAAACTCGATACAATAGTTCCAATTATTCTTCTGATTGGATCATTGGCAAAATCTAAATTTTGTAA